TATTATCAAACTGACTGCAATATTTTTCTGTCCGTGAGGATCCCGCCAGAGCCAGAGCGCCTTCTACTTCTAATAGTAATAATAGTAATAGGCCATGAACTAGATCAGAATCATTCTCAACGAATCCATAAGAAGTGATCCAATTTTTTTCATCGTGTCTGGATGAAGACCAAAGATCTTGAGCGACCGATCCGGCAGAACAACTCAAAAGATAAAGAAGTATCGTGAATTTCTTCATGCTCGTTCCAAGTTCGAAGTACCATTTGTACAAATAAGAATCCCCTCCCTTACATGATTTCTTCTTCATATAGATAGATATAGGATCTATGGGGCAATTACTTAGAAGTACATTTTGTGTAACAGCCCTTCCTATCTGATAGAAAAGGATCCCATGATCCTGAACCGATCTTATCTGGGATCGAAAATCCCAAGTTTTTCTATGAAGAGCTGATCTAATTGTATTAGTTTCTATAATGGATTTCTTCTGTGTAATACTAATCGATAGGGCCTCATTAATAAGTGCTACAAGATCTCGCGCATTGGAACCCATGGTTATGGACCCGAATCCGTTAGTATGGAACATCTTCTTTTCCAAGTGAAATCCCCTAGTATATGAAAGAATGAAAAAGTGCTTTCGTTGTTGTGGAAGAAGAAGCCTTCGTATCTTAATGCATGTATTTAATTTATTCGGAGCTATTAGAGCGGGATCCACTTTTTGGGGAATATGAGTCGAAGCAATAACAAGAATCTTTCCAGTGGAACATCTTTCACAATCCCTGGAGAGATAGTTCTCTAATAGACCGAGGGATAAGTAATTCGACTCATTCACATGCAGATCATGAATGTTTGGAATCCATATTATGCAAGGAGACATTGCTTTTGCTAATTCGAATTGAAGGGTGATATCAAATCGGTCTATTTTCGGCGTCATATACATAGTTAGCACATTCGTCATAGTTAGCAGCTCCGTATCAATATCAAGGTCATCATCACTATCATCAATATCGTCACTATCATCAATATCGATATCGTCACTATCATCAATATCGATATCATCAATAAGATAACCCTTAGGCTTGTCATCCAGGAACTTGTTCGGAAATACCGTAATGAAAGGAACATAGGAGTTTGTCGCTAGGTATTTGACCAAACAGGATCGTCCAGTTCCTATAGAACCTATCACTAAAATACCTCTAGAAGGGGATAGGGCTAAGCGGAGCGAAAAGGGTTTTCCATGAGGAGATGGGGAATGAAAACTATTAGCCCCACACGAGGTTTGTGAATAAGTGATTGTCTGATAATGAGCAAGGAATATCCGTCTTTCTGCTAAACAGGATCTATTGAACTCATAATTCATTAGATCCTTTTGATGAATGTCAACTAAGTATCGTAAGGAAATTGATCCCGGTTGTTCAATCATTTGATAACCAGAGTCATTCTTTGATAAATGATCACTATGAGTCAGACTCAATAGAATTTGATCAATCCTTTTTTCTGTCGTTAAGGTGGAGAACTGAACCAAGAATTCTCTTTCTTCATCATCAATCGAATCACTGTTCGCGACCCAGAATTCTATTTTCTCATCAATCCAATCACCGTTCACGTTTTTTCTTTTTCTTATCAATGAATAGATCTCTTTACTTGTACGACTTAGATGTCTCGTATTTCTCGAAAAAATGATTCGATTGATGGGATTTGGTATGATACTTACAAGATCGATGAGATTGATCTTCCAATATTTATTCTTAGAACGTATTGATTTGACCCCATAAGCGGGACCACCACCCAATAGCATGTTGCCACCAGAAGCAGAACCCCGTATTTCTTCCAGAGAATCTCCTAATTGTTCCAGAACAACTAGAAAGAGATTCTTTAACCAGAAAGAATTCAGTTCAGATGTAGGATACCTATCCAGAAGTTTTCGAAATTCCATCATACATGATGGAATCATCAAAGATTTGATCTTTTCTAACTCTGTCTGTAACTCACTAGAGGCTCGGGAAACAAAGAGAAGATGTATACGAACGAGATATCCAGCAACAAGAAGAAGGAAAAAGATGGAATAGAGGAACTCCCGAGCATTTGTTGATCTCAGATGTGCCCATATCAATGGAACGGGTGACTCATTATTTCGATGAATCATTTCTTCGGACAGAAGAAGATTCTGTAAACATTGACTCGAAATCTCACTTATCAGAGTCCATTGTGGAAGAATCTTCTGAGGAATTGGCCGTGATATATCTGATCCATGCATCATATCATGAAAAATGGATACAAATTTTTGACTACTACTCAGTATCGGCAATGGGTCTGAAAGAGTATCTAAAAGGGTGAAATTGAGATATTTGCACCCTGTCGAAGTAAGGAACCATGGCATATATGTTTGGAACAGATTCCATTTTGAGAGATTTGAAAAAGCACTATCTCGTTGAAAGGTTCTATACATCTGCCCTTTCTCAACGCATTTCTTTAGACAAAGACTCCGTTTTTTCCTCTTTCCGGATGGTAAAGACTTCTCAGAACATGGAGTGTGAATCAAACCCATGTTTGAATTGAAACTGAGATACTGATGCAAGTTATTCCCTTCTGAATCAGATAGATTCATATCTGAAAGAGGCTGACAATAAGTTTTTTCCAAATTGACTATTTGTTCCTCTGTTAGAGGTGTTGCAGAAATGTCTGCGATCGAGTAAATAGCTCCACGAACGAATGGATCGGATCGAATTGGAAAATGGAAAGATTTGTACAATTTGTACAAGTTATACGTTTCATCACCACTTTGTGGGAAATCGTTAGGTATGAAGATGTCAGATACCTGTGACTCGATTGGTGAAATAGTCTCTCTCTCCAAAAAAAGATATTTTTTTTTACCGACGTACAAAGAAAAGATTTTGTTGCGAATGGACAAGATATTGAGGAATTGTCCATATGTAAGATCATAATTATTGATACGGGTCTTTTCCACATCAAAGGGGAATCTTTTGTTACAATAGAACCAGAAGTGATGTGGATCATTCAAGAATCGAAGTCGATTTGCTTTATAAAAAGAAGATATCAATGAACTTCTATGAAATAGTTTCACGGGATTCAGCCAATTGTCTCGATCGTGGGATATCATTGAGAAATAGGAATCAAAGGATTTCCTGCGATTCTTTCTAGTATGGAATGAGTCAATCACCCGCTTTGGTATCTTTTTGAACAAAAATGGTACTATTGTTCCTCCATTGATCAAGAATTTCGGTCTTTGGGAAGTATCATGATCATCCAATAAGAAGGGTTTCAATTTCTTCAAATGAACGATTTGAACACCTATGGATTCTAACAACTGATTGCAGAGTTGATCATTCGGACCTTTCAATTCATAGATGTGGATCTCGGACCTATGAATGGGGATATTCCCGATACTCACAAAGAAAAAGGGAAGTGACTTGGACAAAAAGAGAAGTGACTTGGACAAAAAGAGAAGTGACTTGGACAAAAAGAAACGAAGTGACTTAGACAAATCTTCTTTGTCGATAGCCTCGGACCAATCAATCGAATATTGATTAATACGTAATCGATCGAACACTACTTGCACTACTTGAAAAGGATTCTTCTGTTCAGAAATGAAATGTTCCAAATGTTCCTGGAAATTCTTGCTCCCATTGGACCATTTGTATCTATATGCATCAGGATCCCGATTCATGGATCTCTCAGTTCGAGAAATAAGAGGATCAAACCATTTCTTCTGACTCTTTTTCAAATTCGATAAATGTTGGTTGATCGTATATTTCATTATAGTTATATGATTCAGAGTATCATTTCCTATTTGATCCCTTTGAATTCCATATTTGAAGTTGCGATCGGATCTATTCATTAAAAAGAATCGATTCGATACATTTCTTATGTATCCATAGGTGCTATATTGGATTTGAATCAGATTTCGGATCAATCTATATTGATTGACTGCCTCCATTCTGTTGTTGCTAGCAAATACCGCTGTTTTTAGTTTGGGATCTTCCAAATCATTCCCGCAGTAGATCCGGACCGATTTTTTTCTGATCCTTCGAGAAAAAGATTCATTCTCCTCATAAAAAAGAGGAGGTAGAACCAATAAAGATTTCTTTTTCGATTCATCTCTGGAGTTGAATACCTCATTCAAGAATTTTTTTTGATCCAACCCGTAGGAATCAATAGAAAAGGCAAATCCCCTATGATACACCAGATCCGGCTCGGTTATTGATAGAGTGAATAGATCCGCCATTTCTGGGAATCTCTCTTCTGATTCAAAAAAATCGTGGCGTAACGCGTATCCCCCTTTGTTCCGGTCATGGAATAGATGAAAGAAATCAAAAAATGGATTTTTGTTCAAGAATGAAATCTTATTGGAACTGTCCATATCCGGTTCATCCTTCGGAACCATATCACATCCCGGATCTGGTTCCGAAGGATGAATTGAGACGGTATCTTGTAAATACGTAATTATCTTGAATATATCAACCATTTCTTTCTTTTCCGCTCGCCTGGAAGGGACAAAAGAAACATCTTGTTTTTTCTTCAACAATTTCTGATCTCTAGTGGACCTCTCAGTAGGATTCGAACCCAGATGAAGTTCTGACCATCTGTCAGAGAAAAAAGAACGAATTGATCTTGTAGGATTCCCAAGAAATTCTTCGATTTCTTCCGGAAGCAGATGATTATTCATCCGCTTCTCAGGTTCCGTGAATAGCCAGGACATGGAGGAAGATCCAAAAAGGCATTTCGGGAATCGATCTGATTCTATCTCTGTTCGTTCCGTTTGAAGAAAGGAAGGATCCCAAAGAATCGATCTCTCTTTTAGTTGCTGAATCTCTGTTTGATCGATCAATGTGTGATATTCTGAATTCTCATTTCTAACGGAATCGAAATGATCTCTGGATTGATCAGAAGAAGATCCTTTCCATTGGCTAGAATCCGTTACTTGAACGAAAATAGATCTTGTGGAATCATATTGAATATTTGACAATACATTCCGTACCTTG